GGTAGGCGGATTGGTTCGAGTAGAGAAAAAAAAAAAAAGGATTGAACTGAAAATCTTTTCTGGAGAGATCCATTTTCCTGGAGAGAAAGATAAGATATCCTGGCATAGTGGCATCTTAATACTACCAGCTACGGGAAAAAAAAAGGCTAAGGAATCCAAAAAATGGAAAAATGGGATCTATGTCCAACGGATCACACCTATCAAGAAAAAGTCTTTTGTTTTGGTTCGACCCGTAGTCACAGATAAAAGAGAAGACGAGATTCAGTTAGCAACGCTTTTCCCCCAGGATCTCTTGCAGGACAGGGATAATTTGCAACTTAGAGTTGTCAAGTATATCCTTTATGGAAATGGCAAAACAATTCGAGGAATTTCTCACACAAGTATTCAACGAACTTGTTTAGTCTTGAATTGGGACCAAGACAAAAAGAGTTCGTCTCGAGAGGAGGTTCATACTTCCTTTGTTGAAGTAAGAGTCAATGATCTGATTCGAGATTTCCTAAGAATGGATTTAGCGAAGTCCTCGTATAACAGAAAAAGGAATGATCCGGCAGGGTCGGGATTGATCCCCGATAATGGATTAACTTGCATGAATCTCAAACCTTTTTATTCCAAGGAAAGGATTCAACAATCACTTACCCAACATCAAGGAACTAGTTGTACGTTGTTGAGTCGAAATAAGGAATGCCAGTCTTTGATCATTTTGTCATCATCTAATTGTTCTCGAATGGGTCCATTCAACGGTTTTAAATCTAACAACAATGTGAGAAAAGAATCAATGAAAAGGAAAAGGGATCTCCGAATTCCAATTAGGAATTCGTCGGGTCCTTTAGGGATTGTGCCTAAAATTGCGCATTTTTCTCCATCTTACCACTTAATCACTCATAATCAAATCTTGGTAAATAAATATTTGCTACTTGAGAATTTCAAACAGACTTTCCAAGTACTTAACTATTATTTAATGGATGAAAGTGGGAGAATTTCGAATCCCAATCCATGCAGTAACATGATTTTGAATCCATTAAATTTGAATTGGGATTCGCTCCAGCCCGCCTATTGTGAAGACACATCGACAATCATTAGCCTTGGGCAGTTGATTTGTGAAAATGTATGTATATCCAAATATGGACCGCGCCTCAAATCTGGGCAGGTTATAATTGTTCATGTTGACTCTTTAGTAATAAGATCCGCTAAGCCCTATTTGGCTACTCCAGGAGCCACCGTTCATGGTCATTATGGGACACTCCTTGACGAAGGAGATACATTAGTTACATTTATCTATGAAAAATCGAGATCTAGTGATATAACGCAAGGTCTTCCAAAAGTGGAACAAGTGTTCGAAGTGCGTTCGATTGATTCAATTTCAATGAACCTAGAAGAGAGGGTTGAAGGTTGGACCGAATGTATAACAAGAATTCTTGGAATTCCTTGGGGATTCTTGATTGGCGCTGAGTTAACCATAGCACAAAGCCGTATCTCTTTGGTTAATAAGATTCAAAAGGTTTATCGATCCCAGGGAGTGCAAATCCATAATAGGCATATAGAAATTATTGTGCGTCAAATAACATCAAAAGTGTTGGTTTCAGAAGATGGAATGTCTAACGTTTTTTCACCTGGAGAACTCATAGGATTGTTGCGGGCGGAACGAACAGCGCGCGCTTTAGAAGAAGCGATCTGGTATCGAGTTGTCTTATTGGGAATAACGAGGGCGTCTTTGAATACTCAAAGTTTCATATCCGAAGCGAGTTTTCAAGAGACTGCTCGGGTTTTAGCAAAAGCTGCTCTACGAGGTCGTATCGATTGGTTGAAAGGCCTGAAAGAGAACGTTGTTCTGGGGGGTATGATACCTGTTGGTACCGGATTCAAAGGATTAGTGTATCGTTCAAGGCAACCCAGCAACATTCCTTTGGAAATGAAAAAGAAGAATCTATTCGGGGGGGAAATAAGAGATATTTTATTCCAACACAGAGAATTATTTGATTCTTGCATCCCAAAGAAATTCCATGATCCATCCTAATTTGGGGGATTTCATGATTTCTAAGAGCAAATTCCTCCCTTTAACTTCACTTTCACTATCTAGTCCGGTTATTTGATATTTGATTTGGTACTAAAGATAATAACGAATAGAAAGGAATTAATGGCTTGGCTCGTGTATCAACGGTCAATCTCCGGTAGAAGGTTCCGTCGGAACAATTCTTTATTTAGGGTACCTCGTCTCTTAAAAAAAAAGAGGAAGTGTGGGGAAAAATGACAAGAAGATATTGGAACATCAATTTGGAAGAGATGATGGAAGCAGGAGTTCACTTGGGGCATAAGACTAAGAAATGGAATCCTAGCATGGCACTTTACATCTCTGCAAAGCGTAAAGGGAGGCATATTACAAATCTTACTAGAACTGCTCGTTTTTTATCAGAAGCTTGTAATTTAGTTTTTGATGCAGCGAGTACGGGAAAACAATTCTTAATAGTTGGTACAAAAAAAATAGCAGTTAAGTCAGTCGCATCCGCTGCAATAAGGGCTCGGTGTCATTATGTTAATAAAAAATGGCTCGGTGGTATGTCAACGAATTGGTCCACTACAGAAAGGAGACTTCAGACATTCAGGAATTTGAGAGCGGAACAAAAGACGGGAAGACTCAACCGTCTTCCGAAAAGAGATGCAGCAATGTTGAAGAGACAATTATATCACTTGCAAACCTATCTGGGTGGGATCAAATATATGACGGGGTTGCCTGATATTGTAATCGTCGTTGATCAGCAAGACGGCTATAAGGCTCTTCGCGAATGTTTAACTTTAGGAATTCCAACGATTTGTTTAATCGATACAAATTGTGACCCGGATCTTGCAGATCTTCCGATTCCAAGCAATGATGACTCTATAGGTTCAATTCGATTCATTCTTAACAAATTAGTCTCGGCAATTTGTGAGGGCCGTTCTAGCTCTATAACAAATCGTTGATTAATAATAAGATAAGTCAATGACTTCGGGAAATTTATGGATTTATGGAATCGCTTACTTTTCCTAAATCTAAAAAAAAGGAGAGAAAAATCACTGGGTATTTTGGGGGATTCCTTGGGATCCGAAATACAGGATTCAAGTAGGCGAGTCGAGAAAGAGATAGTGGAATCAAAATAATTCCTTTTAAAGTTCTACTTCTGTCAGAGGGCAATATGAATGTTCTACCATGTTCCATCAACACCCTAAAAGGGTTATACAATCTATCCGGTGTGGAAGTAGGCCAACATTTCTATTGGCAAATCGGTGGTTTCCAAGTCCATGCCCAAGTGCTTATTACTTCTTGGGTCGTAATTGCTATCTTAGTAGGTTCAACCACTATAGCTGTTCGAAATCCACAAATAATTCCGACCGACGGTCAAAATTTCTTCGAATATGTCCTTGAATTCATTCGAGACTTGAGCAAAACTCAGATTGGAGAAGAATATGGTCCTTGGGTTCCTTTTATTGGAACTATGTTCCTATTTATTTTTGTTTCTAACTGGTCAGGGGCTCTTTTACCTCGGAAAATCATAGAGCTACCTCATGGGGAGTTAGCCGCACCCACGAATGATATAAATACTACTGTTGCTTTAGCTTTACCCACGTCTGTGGCCTATTTCTATGCGGGTCTTACCAAAAAAGGCTTGGGTTATTTCGGTAAATACATTCAACCAACTCCAATCCTCTTACCAATTAACATCCTAGAAGATTTCACAAAACCCCTATCACTTAGTTTTCGACTTTTCGGGAATATATTGGCTGATGAATTAGTAGTTCTTGTTCTTGTTTCTTTAGTACCTTCAGTGGTTCCTATACCTGTCATGTTCCTTGGATTATTTACAAGTGGTATTCAAGCTCTTATTTTTGCAACTTTAGCTGCGGCTTATATAGGCGAGTCCATGGAGGGTCATCATTGACTAGCTTTGAAAAGAGCTTTAGCGTTTGTTTCGCTTATCCCAACCCAATGTATGGGTGGCTCGAGATAAGGATAAGCTATTTCGAGATAAGCTATTGGGAGAACATAATAGATAGAAATACGGTATATACGATCTAGAGTAGTAGCAAAAAAGATTCCGATATGCTTTGTAAAAAAAAAAAGGAAACTAAAAGATCTTTTTCCTAGGGTTCCCGCCCCATTTATGCCATACGCCCAATGAATATTCTATTTCTATTTGTTCAGCCAATTACGACATAATGATTCCTAAAAAAAGGGGGGTTTAGGGTAGGTATATATATATGTAATGGCTAGAAGACAGCTCTTGTGTATGTTCAAAGAAGGATTCTAGAATCCGGATGAATCTAAGATGTGAATAGTTGCTTTACGCTATGAAAGAAATGTATAGGGTAGATATTGACTGATTTTCTATGAATCACCCATCTATTTTATTTCCTATCCCACTGTGAATTTCAATGAGGATTCCAATAGAAGTCCTTCCGTTTCGTCTGGGACAAATGAATAAACAGATGAAATCAAGCATATAGAAGAGAAGGGGCGCCGAATTGAAAGCATGGTTCGGAACAAAGAAACGGAAGAACGAGAGTCGGATGCATTGATATTGATAAAGACTCCACGGATAGGCACTAAAAACGAGATCTCGAAGTAGTTCTGATGATTCAATCATAGCATTACTTCAATACGAAGTTCTTAGTGACTTCAATCGTCTAGATCTTAGTAATCGATCAATAAGTCCGAATTCAGAATTCATTGGTTGATTGTATCATTAACCATTTCTTGATTTTGGTGCGAGGCGCTTACCATGAATCCATTGATTTCTTCTGCTTCCGTTATTGCTGCTGGATTGGCCGTAGGGCTTGCTTCTATTGGACCCGGAGTTGGTCAAGGTACTGCTGCGGGCCAAGCCGTAGAAGGGATCGCGAGACAACCAGAGGCAGAGGGTAAAATACGAGGTACTTTATTGCTTAGTCTGGCTTTTATGGAAGCTTTAACAATTTATGGACTGGTCGTGGCATTAGCTCTTTTATTTGCGAATCCCTTTGTTTAATAC